AATGTAATAGGGTGTCTCCCGATTGTTTCACAGAAACAGAGACAGTAAGGCTTAGATGGGAGATAGAGGTATGTGATAGATAGTTATCGATCTTGATGGTATATTTTTAGGCCTTTTGCTTATGAAAGGCAACAAACAATAGGTCTTACTATTCCTACATGTTCCATTAGTAAGATTCCCTTGAAACTCCCAAGGGGGTAACTGTGTATCTTGCTTGTGATTAATGCTTCCCAATTCTACCAGAAATCATATAGGAACTTGTTACGAGTGTATTCATTGGATTGGTTCATCAATAGCATTAGGTCAGAATCCTATTTTGACTCTGCACCATTGATTCCACTATTATTAATGATAAATAATGGAAGAATTCCTTCATATTCATAGAGATAGGGGACATAATTCACATGGATATAGTAAGTCTCGCTTGGGCTGCTTTAATGGTAGTCTTTACATTTTCCCTTTCACTCGTAGTATGGGGAAGAAGTGGACTCTAGGGGTACTACTAATTGATAATTGAGTTGAGTAATCGAATTGTATCAATTGTTTAATAGATCATTCTGCGAAGCTAAAAAAAAAATATACCCATTTCAAAAATTCTACCAGAATCCAGTAATATATGAATAAGAACCCTTCGATCAAACAAAGATTTCAATGATTTGATTCCCATGTTCGTATTTCCAAACTGAACACACATGATAGGAAATGGAAATTTTTTCCAACCGAATTCTTCCTAAATATTCTATTTCGATGAACCGGCCCTTACCAGAATTATGGATATTACAATGAGGAGCAACCAACCCCTATTTTTTTTTCCTTTTATATAATTTATATAATATATGCCCATACTATTCTTCCTACATTGATTGTTTCGATAGATCTCGGGATCCATATTGAAAATAATCAGAAACTTAGGAATTAGAAGAGTTGACGTTCGATTATTTCAGATTGATCGGAATCAATACAAATGGATGTAGCGAAGAAATAGAATTGGAGTGCTATTTACATGTAGACATATGTAGATACATATTATAGATTGATCCATATCAAGCACATATCTTTATACAACTTTATACAATACAATATAGATAGTGTGGTAGAAAGGTTCATATAGTTCTTTCTACCATACTATCTCATATACTGCTGACTCCAATCCACTCATTTCATTTAAGACTTGGGATTTGAATCCCTTTCATTTCTTCAATCATTGATAAGAACTAATAAGTCAAGTTTCATTCAAATTAATCATTTTGACTGACTGTTTTTACGTAGATGATAAGTAAAAAAGCAGTAGGAACTAGAATGAACAGCGCAGTAGCAATAAATGCGAGAATATTGACTTCCATAATCTCATCGTTTTTTTTTTGCTTTGCAATAACTCGGGATCTAATCCCATAGAGATAATAAGTCTTTCTCCTGAAAATTCCATGGGATGGATTGCATCCTGATGATACTGAATCGGATCAATATCATGAATAACAATATCTGATCTATCAAATCGGATTCATCGTCGAGAATTGAATAGTATAACATAGGAAGATCCTTTATCCATACCGAATCCAAAATGGGATTCCTGATTCAATCAAGAATCCCATTGAATTTCTCATTTCCACTCTTTCTTTTCTATAACCTACCGTCTTCCTTATACAATCATCTGATGAGGTATTATCTAACCGGTGTTCCATTGGTCACAGACCCAAACAGTAGGAGTGAAATGGAAAAAAGGATGAGTTAAGTTCTAAGCGAAGTTTTTGTGATGATCTAATCTTCTTGGGAGACAGAGAAGTGTGATAAAAATGGGTCCCGGTATAAAAAAAAGATCGAATATTCCGATAAATTCACTATTTTATTTATTGATTTTGTTCTTTCTTCGATGGGGTAAAATAGGAAGAAAAAAATCTATTCATTCCTTCCCTCCCTAGAACAAGAAAAGAGAGGCGGATCTTTGTTTGATCTTTTATTATATTAGTATCCTCTTTCCTTGGATTGAGGACTGAGACACATACATCAAAAAGAAAGTATGCAATTCAAATGAGATAGATAAATTGTTTTCAATTCGTAATTGAGGTTACACAAAATCGGAGTTAGAAAAGGGGGTAGGTTTCATCTGAAAAGTACTCTGTCGCTGTCGGGGTAACTATATTCTATATTAAGTTAATTGTGTATCGTACAATAAACGAATACAATTTGTGTATGTGTTCCCAGAAAACATATGGGTACTCTATTTCATTCCATTGATCAGGAGCAATCGAAAAAGCCAGACCAGTACAGTCTCTCTTGGAATCCTAAATATGGTGATACCACCGATCAATTCAATCTACATATGTCTCTCTCCCATCAATCGGTACTAGTTGAAGTAATTGAAATTACCGTATTTGTCCGATGAGAAATGCGAAACGAAAAACGAAAGAAATAAGGTCCACCGCTGAGAATTCAATTCTGCCCCTTGCCCCCCCTTCACAGAAAATGAAGAGATGAATTGATGGATTCATCGGATTCTAGGTCGGGACTGACGGGGCTCGAACCCGCAGCTTCCGCCTTGACAGGGCGGTGCTCTGACCGATTGAACTACAATCCCAGGGAAATGAGTTATACAGCATACATATTCTCATACATATTCTTATAATTTCTTTATATTTATAATTGCCGTGTTTTACCAGAAACACGAATTGATATTCACATGGATATGAACTATAGTGAGAGTGACACGGATTACTAGTAATCCTGTGGTTATTGCCACATCGATTGATAAGATAATCAATCTTTCAATGAAAAAAAGGACTCTTTTTTTCTTTACTCCTTCTTATATTTACAGATTATTAATCTCGATCGTTAGAAAGATCAGAACGCGTGGGAACAAACGAACAAAGAAATAGGGATATAGCAGAAAAAATGGACTATTTATTCCTCTATATCAGGCATTTCTGGAGGACAAATTGGTTATATCATCCCCATGGATCGGCGAATTATTGGGCCGAGCTGGATTTGAACCAGCGTAGACATATCGCCAACGAATTTACAGTCCGTCCCCATTAACCGCTCGGGCATCGACCCAGGAAGAATCAATTCTAGGCTTATTGATAATCCATGATCAACTTCCTTTCGTAATACCCTACCCCCAGGGGAAGTCGAATCCCCGCTGCCTCCTTGAAAGAGAGATGTCCTGAACCGCTAGACGATAGGGGCATACCTGCCCGATCGCCATCATATTATGCTCATAGTATGAGCAGTTTTTTGGAATTGTCAATATAATGTAATGGCATGACTAGATCCGAAGAATCTTTCTTGCTTCCACAATTACATAGAATTTTTTGATTGTTCATTCATGAACCATCATATATATATGACGAAGTATAGGATCCCCTCAGCGGGGATTTGTCCGACAAAAAAAAGTCAAACCCCCTTTCTTCAATTTTCACTCATTGATTCGCTCATCGTTAAGACGAGATATGCCTCACTAACACTAAGCCAGGAAATTCAGAAATGATAGAATTTTTTTTGATTGATTCAAAAAGGTGATGTAGAACTCGTAAATCTGGGAAGGGATTGACAAGTAATCGAAAAGATTCTTTTTTTCTATAAGAATTCAGTTCAGGGTACGAGTCGAATCCTTCATCACATGATTCGATGAAATATTTTGGATCTATGTCGGATTGGTACATGTATCAATCAAGTGAATCTCGCTTCGATGGGTCAATAAAAGCAAAGCAATTGGGAGCGAAACAATTCATTGCATTGATATTTCTCAAATATAAATAATCATTTGATTTGACCCTAGAACTTCCTAGGTAAATCAAATGGCTTGTTCTTGAATGAGCCCCCTATGCATACATGTATATATGTACATATAGTCTATACATAGATACATGCAGTAGACTCATAGTGGTTAGTGGCCTCTTCATGAATTGAAGAAAATGGCCCTTTTAACTCAGTGGTAGAGTAACGCCATGGTAAGGCGTAAGTCATCGGTTCAAATCCGATAAAGGGCTTTTTCCACGAAGCTCCCGCCTTAGTCTTCATTTTTCATCGGAGGATAGAGATATTATTGATATTTGTAATAAAAACAAGGTAAACGGACCGCATAATGAGTTATCATTCTAATGAGTTATAGGTATAAAGTTGAGCATTTGTTCATTATGATAATAAGGAATCCCACTTATTAGGAGGACTACTATGTCACTACAGGCTATACTCCTCCTCATGTTTCATTATTTATATTTTTGGTCCCGGGACATGGATATTCGAGATAATACCCAATCTCAATTATGAATCGACAAACCAAAGTTTTACTACTTCTCCATTGTTCCAATTAAATCCATCGGAAAAATTAGAAATCAAGAAAAGAAAAAGTAAGTGGACCTGACCCATTGAATCATGACTATATCAGCTATTCTGATATTCAAATTGGATAGAGATAAAATTGTAGAAGCGGACCCTTTTTTTTATTTCCTTGGACCACGCAAGAATTTGTCGATATTTCCGATTGAATCTTCTTGTTCCTGGATGCTCCATAGGAATAAATCGCTATTCCCTTCCTCCACAGAGAAACCATTTATTCCGAGTCACAAGAGCAATATATTTTTCAATATCTTTCTTTGATTCCAGAAAAAGATCAGTTTATATCTATATAGGATTTCGATATAGATATCAGATCATGGCTTCATGTACCAAATATTTACATATTGATGCATCAGAAATTTTTGTTCCGCCAATGCAATGGAGAGCGAATGCGAGAAAGGGACTTTCATTTAAGTCTCCTATTATTTAATATTTAATTTAGGGACATGGACAAAAAAATAGGGAATTTTCCTTTTTTTTTCTGCCGGATAAAGGTAAAGTAAAGAGGGAAATATTCGAAGTTTCTTTTTTTTTGGTTCGACCCGTGAAAAGATATACTCTGGAATTTTCGATTCATTCGAAAGAAATATAATAAAGAAGACAATAACAAACAAAAAAGAATCCAAAAAAAAAGGAAAGAGTAATAAATTATATATATATATGAT